TTATTTATTTCAAAAAGCTCAAGAACGGATATGTATGGAATAGGGATATTCCAACCGCCCAAGTAAAGAACTGTTACAAATAATGAAGAAACTAATAGGTTTAGGTAGGACGCAACATAAAATAAACCAAATTTGATACCCGAATATTCGGTTTGATAACCGGCTACTAATTCTTCTTCTGCTTCTGGTAAATCAAAAGGTAATCTCTCACATTCCGCTAGGGAAGAAATTAGAAAAACTATAAACCCTATAGGTTGACGCCACAAATTCCAACCCCAAAAACCATATTTTGACTGCGCCTCAACTATATCAACTGTACTTGAACTGTTAGATAATCATAGTCGATGATAACATCACTGTTCCCATCGCTATTACAGAACCGTATATGAAATTTTCACCTCATACGGCTCCTAGGGGGCCATAAATAAATCTAAGGACCGGATTGTATTATTTATCTTGATATGTTTGTAGGATAGATAGGATCAAAATCTATCGGACGGCCCCGAATTAGACCAGCGGAATTCTGTCTGTTATAATATTATATAATAATAAATAAAAAATAATATTATATAATAAATAATTATAATTATATAATAATAAATAATTATATATAATAATAAATAAAAAAAAGTACTTCTGAATTGATCTCATCCTTTAAGAATTTTAATCTTCTTTGTTGAGTAATAACTTAATCCTTCAATAAAATACTCCTTGTAGAAATATCAATAGATAGTTCAACCCATCGTTTTTGATTACGACAAAGAATTAGGGTTCAGGAATTAAATTATGACATGAATTCTATCTCTATGAATATGGATATGGATATAGACGAATGGATATAGTAAAGAAAAAATAAAAATATCATTTTTATTGTAATTGCATTTTTTCTATTTTTTTTTTTTCGTTCCTATTCTTCTTTCTGAGAAAAAAAAAGGGGGGGGGACTTATAAAGTAAAGGATTATTTCGTTCCTCATAGTCATTTCTTTAATCGGCGGATAGGAGCATACTCTGGATCGGAATTATGGGGAGTACGGCCTGATCATTTCTACCAATTTAAAGCCCCAATTAGTATTCTTTTTATATTATGTTATGCTGAATCTCCCTTGGGTAATTTACATAATCTCCATTACTAATCCTTTGTGTATCTTGGTGTTCCTAACCATCCACTCAGTTTTGTGCAATCCTCCATTATGGTAATACATATCTCATGTATGGTAATACATACAAACGATAGTAAAAACTCAATACAGTTGATCTTTTGAGCCCGCTTCAAGCCAGGATGACTAATCAACCAATCTTGGGGTAAATGAACGGCCCCTTTTGCTTATGTTTATTTCCGTTTTATTCTTGTACATAGGAAAGGAGACTCAATATTTTTCCTGCGAATATATAAGCTGTTTTTTTTCACTCATATAACTATCTAATTTAGTTCATCAATCTGAATAATGAATAAAAAAATGAAGATATCTATTCAATTAATTCCACCCCTTTCCTATAAAGAAAAGAACGGGAAAAATTTTATGTTTCAACGAATCGCACGTAGAGATATTGATAACACACATAGAGTTAATGGTATTTCATAACTAATCGATTGAGCAGCAGCTCGTAGACCACCCAAAAAGGAATATTTATTATTTGATCCATATCCTGACATAAGAAGTCCAATGGGGGCAATACTTGAAATAGCAATCCATAAAAAAACCCCAATATTTAGATCAGCTAAAACAAGGTGAGAGTTAAAGGGAATTACTGAATAGCTTAGTAAAATTGATATGACTGCTATGGATGGTCCGATACTGAATAAACGAGTATCCCCTCTAGATGGAAGAAGATTCTCTTTGAAAAGTAGTTTTGTTCCATCTGCTAGAGCTTGAAGAATTCCCAAAGGACCGGCGTATTCAGGTCCAATACGTTGTTGTATCCCTGCGGATATTTCTCTTTCTAACCACACAATTACTAATACGCCTATTGTGATTCCCAATACAGGAGTAAAAATGGGGACAAGTGCCCATATAATTCCATAAACCTCTTTTACGTTTACGGATTCCAATCTGTAAAAAGAATTGATATCTTGTACTTCGGTTGTATCAATTATCATTTCAACGATCAACTTCTCCCATAATGATATCTATGCTACCTAATATTGTCATAATATCAGCCAATTTCATTCTTTTAACTAACTGAGGAAGAATTTGCAAATTGATAAAACCCGGTGGGTGAATTTTCCATCTCCAAGGAAAAGCGCTCTGATCCCCTATCAGAAAAATTCCCAATTCTCCCTTTGGGGCTTCGACTCTCACATAAAGTTCTTGTTTCGGCAATTCAAAGGTGGGAGAAGTTTTTTTACTAATGAATCGATATTCAAAATCATTCCATTCTGGATCTCTTTTTCTATCAAAACGTCGGATTTCAAAATTCTCATAGGGCCCCCCCGGAATTCCTTCCAGAGCCTGTTGAATAATTTTTATGGATTCTGTCATTTCACCGATTCGGACTAAATAACGAGCTAACGAATCTCCTTCTTTTTGCCATTGGACTTCCCAATCAAATTCGTCGTAATATTCATAATGATCAACTTTACGAAGATCCCACTGTATCCCGGAAGCTCGTAGCATTGGTCCTGATAAACCCCAATTTATTGCTTCTTCTCCACCAATAATACCCACTCCTTCAACTCGCTCTAAAAAAATAGGATTTCGCGTAATAAGTTTTTGATATTCAGCAACCCCCGTTAAAAAATAATCGCAGAAATCCAAACATTTATCTATCCAGCCATGAGGTAGATCGGCCGCCACCCCTCCAATACGAAAATAATTATGCATCATTCTCATACCGGTAGCAGCTTCGAATAGATCATATACTAATTCTCTTTCTCTGAAAATATAGAAGAAAGGAGTCTGTGCACCAAGATCTGCCATAAAAGGACCAAGCCATAACAGATGAGAAGCTATACGACTCAACTCCAACATAATTACTCTGATATAGCTGGCTCTTTTAGGTACTTGAATATTTCCCAACTGTTCTGGTCCATTTACAGTTATTGCTTCTGTGAACATGGTAGCTAAATAATCCCAACGTGTTACATAAGGCAGATATTGTATAATTGTTCGGTTTTCCGCAATTTTTTCCATCCCCCTGTGTAAATAACCTAATATTGGTTCACAGTCAATAACATCTTCACCATCGAGAGTAACGATGAGTCGAAGAACACCATGCATTGATGGATGGTGGGGACCCATATTGACTATCATGAGATCTTTTCTTGTAGCTGGTACATTCATAGGTTTTTCCTCGATTCATTTTTCCATAAATTAATGAAAACGAAAAGAAGTTCATCAAAATTCAAGATCTAATAAATCAAATAATTCAAAAATGACTCTTCAACTTAACAAGTTTTTGACTCTCGAATATCCAACCGATTAATTAATTCTTTATAATGTACTCTATTTTTCTTTGACAAATAAGACAACAGCCGTTGGCGTTTTCCTAGAATTTTCCGTAGACCTCTCTGAGATAAATAATCTTTTCTATGTAATTTCAAATGTGAAGTAAGTTTTTGTACCTTATTGGTGAAACTGACTACTTGAAATTCAACGGATCCCCTGTTTTGTTCTTTTTCTTCTTGTGAAATAATTGAGATGAATGAACTTTTTACCATAAAATCTTCTTTTCTTCCCCCCCTTTTTTGAATTTAAAGATATTTTTCCTTTTTTGAATTTAAAGGTATTTTTTATGTGTGCATCTTTTTGTTTTTATATACCAGTTTTCAATCGTGGATACATATGCATCCTTACCATACTAAAACGCTTACCATTATTGGTATCAAACCAATAGCGATTGGTACAAGTTAAGTTCTCGAATTTATAATTGGTCCAAAGCCAAAGAAACAAATTAAGAAACAAATTAAATTTAATTAGTTTATTTTTATCTCTATCAGGACGTTTGCTTTTATCATCCAAAACGTGACCATAGTTTTTTACGTTATTCTTATTGTAAAATTTTGTGTTTATATTTATATGAATACTATTTGTATATTTCAAATTGATTGTATATTTCGAATTGAAAAAAATTCGAATTCTCGACTCTTTACGATATCCAGGGGATGCAACATTTTCAGGAACAAGTAAATCATAATGATTTTTGTCTCTATTTCCAATCATCTTTTGATGTCTTGAAATGGATTCAGCAAAATGCTTCTTATCAACGCGGCTTTTTTGTTGGTAGCGTTGATTAATTTGGTGTTTATTCTTATGAATAAAGTAAAGGCTTTTTGTTAGATGCATAATAAATTGTCCGTCATTTTTTCCAGACAGACGAAGTGGTTCAATAATCAATATTCCCTTTTTCATCAATTCTATAAGGGTTAAATCTTTTTGGATCATCAGAATATCCAGACTCATTTCTCCCCTTTGAATAGAGGATATAATAATTTCTTTTGGATTCATTAGTTTAAGCAGGAGACAATATATTTTGATATTATTGATTATTCTTTGATTTAAAGAATCATCCCATCTTAATTGAAAACGTAAATACCGTTTTAGGAAGAAATCAAGCTCTGCTTCCGTGTTACTCTTGTATTTCTTTTTCTTTCTACGTTTTTTCATGTCTGAGTCTGATCCCCCATAATCTTCTTCAATATCTTTTTCGTGGTTGGAGCAAACAACTGATCCAAGGGCCAAGGGGCCCTCGAATTCTTTTTCTTCTTGATTTTGATTCTCTAATTCAAGAGATTTTTTTTCATGCGATGATATAAAAAGATTCCCCTTTTTCTTTCTGTTGATGTTTTTATTTTTACTAACATTTCTATTAAAATTAAAAAAAAGTAATTTGATTGGTATGATCCATGGCTTAATCTTATATACACCGTAAAGTACCACAAATTTTTGAAATAGCCAAAGTTCCAGATTTGAGATGGAATGGTTTAGTATTTCTTTGTTCATCCCCATCCAATCAAACCAATCAAAAAAAAACCTTTTTTGATTGGTTTGATTGGATGGGTTGATTTCTTGATCTTGATGAATTGTGAAATAAAAAAGATCTTTCGTATCAATTTTATCAATTATTTGATAATTATTAATTCCAGTTTTAGTATTTTTATTACTCTTGGCTCCTGTATCGATCCAGGACTTAATATCAACTTTCTTTCTAAAACAAAAATTGAGAATTCTCCAATCAAAATCTTTTTTATCCGGATTTTTCTCCATATCCATAATATCATCTTTTCCTAGATAATGATTGATAGGAATACCTTCCAGCATATAAAAGAAATTGCGGTTACGTGTGTTGTAATTATAAAAAACCTCTTGGTTATTAGTTATTTGTAATGGTGATTCATAAACGTATGAGTTCTTCTTATCTTCATAATTAATAGATTTATATACTAAAAAATTATATTTATAGTGTTTTTTAAATTTTTCTTTTTGATTTAGTAATGAGTCTGCTTTAAAATGAAAATTATTTTGTTTTTCGTAATGAATTAATTGGTCTTTTTCATATGAATCCCATTTGTTTAAATCTTTATTGTGAGTTATACAGTGTTGATTTACTTTATTTCGCCATTTTTGTATTATTAATCTGAACCATCTAATCTGAGATAAATCGTATTGATAATGATCCTTTAACCAATTTTTCCATCGATTCATTACAGAATTTCTTTGTGTTCTAAAATAATCTTTTATTTGATTTTTAAGAAAAAGAGATGTTCTGTAATTTCTGTAATATTGAAGAACGGATCTTAACTTATTTAAGTATAAGTTAATAACTCGGTCTTGTGATAATTTGTAAAATACATATATTTGAGACAAGGAGGGTAAATTACAAAAAATCTTTGATTTCTTAATCTTACTAATCATATTACTATTAGAAAGTAACTTTAAAATAGTCGAAATAAAGTGAATTGTATTTGGATTTGTTTTATGAATTCTTTTCCTGAGAATATTAATGATACATATACATAGAACGATAGCTATGTATATTTTTTCAATAAAAATTTTTATAAAATAATGTTCTTTACGGACTAATTGAGCATTTTTTATTTTTAATATTTGCCAAAAATTTTTTGAGGATCCCAATCTTTTGGCATCATAGCTTATTTTATTATTATTAGGACTAATATTTGTTTCTGAGATTAGAAATCTTTTTTTCTTGTCTTTTGGAATTTTTTCTATTTGATTTAGAATTTCACTTGTTCTATCAGTCAGATCTTTCATTTTTTTTTCCGTCAATGAATACCAATCCATAAGTCGAATTTGAACGGATGATTCGTTAATTATCTGATTAGTAATTATCGAATCTTTTTGAGTTTCATTCAATTCATATATTTCTCTAAATCCAAATAATGGAATTGGTTTTATTTTTGAAATTTCTTTTAGTATTTCTTTTAAAAATAGAATGCTTTTGAGGACCCGGTTTTTTGTTTCTTTTGATTTTGAGACATTTAAAAAAATTTTTGTTCTTTCTTTTAAAATTCTTATAACTAGAAAACACTTTTTTTTCAACTTTCTAATTTTTTTTTTTAGTTTTTTCAAAACGGGTTCAAAAGATGAAAGTTGTTTTCGGGGAGAACAAAAAGGCAATTCCGCTTCCATTCCCAAAACTGTTAAAAAACAAAAATCATTTTTTTGTTCTTTTTTTTTCATTGGATTTTTATGAGGAAATCTGGGCTTAGATTTGTGCCAAGGTTTTAGACGAAAAGGAAATAATATCTTTATCTGAATACCGTCTGTTAACCAATTTTTCGGAAATTCTGTTTCTGATAATTGAACTCCGTTATAGGTGCATTTAACATGTATTTCTCGATTCCAATCCCTTAAATCTTCGGACCATTCGGGAAATTGAAATAATAGTATACGGACGATATTTTTAGCTATTATTAATGAGGGCAATATAATATATTTTCTAAGAGTCGATTGGGTTACTAACACGAAACCTCTTATTACTTGAGCAAATAGAATACTATCCCAGGCTTCCGCTATTTCTATCTGTGTCCCCTCCTCTCTTTTTTCTTCTTCTCTTTTGTCCTCTTCTTTTTTCTCGCTTTCTTTTTTCTTTTTTTCTGTATAATCCGAAATCATGAATTCAACGTTTTTACATATCCAATTTATAAACATTATTTTCATCAGTTCGGAGATATCAAAAGAAAAAAAAAGGGGTTTGTCTATTCTGTCCAAAAAGGGGGGGGCATGTACATTTGCTTGAAGGAATTCCCAAGAAACCGTTTTACGCCTTTGAGCGCGCATGGAGCCTTTGATTACGTCTCGACGAAAATCCGATTGTTGTGAATAACGTATCAAAGCCACTTCGTCTGCTTGATCAGTATTAGTAGTATCTTTGGTATTATTATCGGTATTCTGCTGATTATCAGTAAAAATCACTACACGTTTAGCTTTTCTTGAACGAATCTCATGATCTGTTGCCGCGTTTTCTTCATTTTCTCCCTCTTGTTGTTCCAAATCATTGATTAATTTGTATAGCCATCGAGAAACTTTTTTACTGATTTC